TTTTTATCAATCTCTAATTCTAACCTGCCTCCCCAATCTGATATTATAGTGCCGGTATAGACCGAAATCCCGTTATGATCCAATTCTGACTGGTAATAGATACCAGGACTTTGTAATATTTGATTGATTACAATTCTGTATATTCCGTTTACTATAGAAATTCCAAGGGAATTCATTAAAGGAATGTTTCCAATAAAAATTCGTTGTTCTTGCATATTCCTACTGGTTTTCCAAATTAATCCCGCGGATACATATAATTCAGAAGAATATGTAAGTGATTCATAGACAGCATCTCGTTCTTTTATCAGAGGTTCTACCAATTGATATGTTTCCACAAATAATTGAAATTCAATTTCGTGATCTATATCTTCAATTTTTGGAAATTTAGAAAGTTCTTCTATTAAACCCTGATCAATAAACCGATAAAACCCTTCAAATTGTATCTGATTAAATCCAGGTATTGTAGATGTTCCCTCTTTTCCATCCCCGAGCATCTTTTTTGAATTTCCCATTTATCCGTTTATTGAAAAAATCCCATCTCTCATTCTTCACCGAATCATATCCATAGAATTCGATCTAGCAATAATGGAATTTCTATTCTGTTTACTGAATCACATGAAATTTTATCCAACTCCAAGATATATGGCATGTATGAAATACGTATGAACGGAGACTAGTGGAATTTTTTATAAGAAAGAGATCCAAATGGAACAGAATTAAGAAATACCGCTGGAACTTATGGAGTTTTGTAAGGACTAGAAAAAAGTCATTTCATTTTCACCTATGATATTACATATTCCAATTCGATTGCATACCATAAAAAAATGTATTCATGATTGGATCTGTTCAAGCAGATAAACATATAATAAATAGAAAACCTGTGTTTTTTTATTTATTCATTTTATTTATAAAAAAAAAATAATAAAAAAGAATGCACAGATATATATGGCTCTTTTTTTTCTTTTATTGTGGTACAGTTCTATTTGGGACAGCACATGCTGTGCTCTATCAAAAATTCAATTTTCTCTTCAATGAAAAATTGAAATACAAAAATTTATTGAGAATTACTCCTCAAAAGCATCCCTAGAGAGATAAAATACCCCATTATAGAGCTATAGCTCTATAACACAACGTAACATATGTTCTGATTCTGGGGTTTACATATACTCAAAATTACTATTATAATTGAAATTGAAGAAGATTTCTTTTTAATTGAAAAAACTCAATATAGATTAGTTACAAATCCATTTTTAATGATTTTCTTATATTATTAGAAATAAAAAAAAGTAGATTTGAATTCAAAAACGGTCATGAATTTATAGTCAATAGTTAATGGTTCCGATTTGTACTGGATTCTCTATTTTGTGACTGAAAATCTATGTTGAAGAAAAGAGAAAATTTGAATCTAGTTTCTATCGTTTTGGCGGCATGGCCGAGTGGTAAGGCGGGGGACTGCAAATCCTTTTTCCCCAGTTCAAATCCGGGTGCCGCCTCAACAACAGATTTGAAATCCCCTGTTATAACTATAAACAAACGTAGGAAAAGACTCTCGATACTTTCTTTTTATGATTCTAAGCCCCCGGCTCTGGAGGTTCTATTCTCTAACCTAAAGTTTTTCCTCTCAGATTCAAAGAAAACGTAAATGTAGTGGGGGGGGGGGGGGGAAATATGTCTGAGTCTTTAATTAGATTGGATAGCCAGTGAGGGGATTAAATTAATAGTTTTGTAAAGGACCTAAGATACTTTGGATACAGACTCATGAAAGTCTCAGAATGCTCAGTCATTCAATCAATATTAGATTAGATGAAGAATTTCCTTTCGTTTTACTTCCAAAAATCAAAAATGATACAAGAAAGAAAAAGTCTTATTCTTTCTACATGTGAGTCAAATTCCTTGGATACTTCGAAAAGTTTCCGTTTACTTGTGTTTACATCTTGTCGATTCTACTAGAAATTCTATAATAAGAATAACTCCTTATAAGATAAGTGGATTTTTTTGGAGTAGTTCATCAATGGTGACCAAATACCTCTCTCTTTTTTTGACTCTGCACCAGTGATTTCACTATTATTAGTGAACAATAATGGAATAGTTTCTTCATATTCATAGAAATAGGGGACAGAATTCACATGGATATAGTAAGTCTCGCATGGGCTGGTTTAATGGTAGTTTTTACATTTTCCCTCTCTCTCGTAGTGTGGGGAAGAAGTGGACTCTAGAAGTACTCCTAATTGCGGTAATAATCAAACTCTATCAACCTGTATCAATTGTTTTAGTTTTCTAGACCGGTCGGCAATTTTTTTTTTCGAAATTGGATTTTTTTTTATTGACTCGTTTTCTATTTTTATTCAGGGTTTACACCGTTAACCATTCATGGGGTAACCCCTTTTCGAAATCTGAAGAAGTTTACATCGAATTAGAATTATCTGTATTAAACGGATCAAACAAACAAATGAAATTGAGAAAGTATGTACATACATTTCATATTCTATTTCATTTATAT